AGAATTTATAACCAACTCATCGCTTCACATTATCTGGATCTGGATCAAAAAAAGCAGTCAAAGTCAAGATAGAATCTATTGGTCATTTCATTGTAGCAACTGAAATCTTTTTTGCATAAATAAACTCAAAACCAATCTGATTATGAATTGTAAAGCAAAATAGAAAATTATGCAGATAAATGGAAAGATGAGAGAAAGAGAGAAAAAGAATATCAATGATATAGGATTCCAATATGTGTAAGGTCTATAAATCATCTCATAAAAGCCAATGTAATAAAGCATCAATATCGATTGATTCATAATTAAATGAATCGCATTCATAGAACAAAAAAATCAAGAGCCTCGAGCCAATAAAGACTAAGAACATTGACTCAAAAATAAATTCATTAGGGGCTCCATTGTATAATTAAGACCTAACCATTAATCGAAAAGCGATGGGAACGATGGAACCTATGAATATATAAGATTTTATTGAAACCGAATCTTAATGATTTATTGGGTAGGATGGCGAAACAAACCAAGAGACACTCCATTTATTCTGAGAGGTCATAGGTTAACCCTACAAATGAAGTAAATATTGAAAGAGTTAATATTCGCCCGCGAAGATTTTGATATTATTTGATTTCTAAATTTTAAGTGATCTGATCTAATAATCATAATAAATACAGACTTGTTATAACATTTAAAGAACATTATCTAAATATTATCTAAAAATAATTATCTATAAATATAAAAATAGAAATTTTAAATTCTCTCTATATTTCTATATAGAAATAGAATACATAATTATCTATATAAGATAGACAAATAAAAAATATACAAATTTCTAATCTACTAAAATAAATTGGGTAAAATATCAATATCAATATCAAAGAATCCCAAGATTCAGTATATTATTCATATGTATACTTTCTTTTTAATCATAATCATTTCATTATCATAATCATTTCATTCGCGAGGAGCTGGATGAGAAGAAACTCTCATGTCCGGTTCTGCAGTAGAGATGGAATTGCGAAACAACCATCAACTATAACCCCAAAAGAACCAGATTCCGTAAACAACATAGAGGAAGAATGAAAGGAGTATCTTATCGCGGCAATCGTATTTGTTTCGGTAGATATGCTCTTCAGGCACTTGAACCCGCTTGGATTACGTCTAGACAAATAGAAGCAGGGCGTCGGGCAATGACACGAAATGTACGCCGCGGTGGAAAAATATGGGTACGTATCTTTCCCGACAAACCAGTTACCCTAAGACCCTCGGAAACACGTATGGGTTCGGGGAAGGGATCTCCCGAATATTGGGTAGCTGTCGTTAAACCGGGTAGAATGATTTATGAAATGGGCGGGGTAGCAGAAAATATAGCCAAAAAGGCTATTTTAATAGCAGCGTCCAAAATGCCTATACGAACTCAATTCATTATTTTGAGATAGGAATACAGAACTAAAAGGAAAAGGCCTTTCTTTGTTAGGAAAAAATTCGCAAGTTTCTTTTTTTTTGTTTTGGACAAACAATATTTCTTTTTTTTGCCCCTTTCCATTGAAATAACAGATTCAAAAAAGAATATGATCCAATCTCAGACCCATTTGAATGTAGCAGATAATAGCGGAGCTCGAGAATTGATGTGTATTCGAATCATAGGAACTAGTAATCGCCGATATGCTCATATCGGCGACGTTATTATTGCTGTGATCAAGGAAGCAGTCCCCAATTCACCTCTAGAAAGATCTGAAGTGATCAGAGCTGTAATTGTGCGTACTTCGAAAGAACTTAAACGCGACAACGGTATGATAATACGATATGATGACAACGCTGCAGTTGTAATTGATCAAGAAGGAAATCCAAAGGGAACTCGAATTTTTGGTGCAATCGCTCGGGAATTGAGACAGTTAAATTTCACAAAAATAGTTTCATTAGCACCTGAAGTATTATAAAATAAAGCGTTATAAGAGCATTACATGATTTCTAATATTTGATATTTGAACGAAATCAATTAAATTAAAATTAATTAGTAGATTGTGTTTCACGCATATACCTTTAATAAAAATATATAAAAAAAATATAAAATTAATAAAATAAAAAATAATAATATTTAATTCATAAATTATAAAAAAAAATGAAAACAAAGTATGTTGATTATATCAAAATTACGAGGCAACAAAAGGTTTAGTTTATCATGGGTAGGGACACTATTGCTGACATAATAACCTCGATACGAAATGCGGACATGGATAGAAAAGGAACCGTTCGAATAGCATCTACTAACATCACCGAAAACATTATAAAAATACTTTTACGAGAAGGTTTTATTGAAAATGTGAGGAAACACCAGGAAGGCAAATTTTTTTTTTTGGCTTTAACCCTACGACATAGAAGAAATAGGAAAGGACCATGTCAAACGAGTCTAAATTTAAAACGCATCAGTCGCCCTGGTCTACGAATCTATTCTAACTATCAACAAATTCCGCGAATTTTAGGTGGAATGGGGATTGTAATTCTTTCTACTTCTCGGGGTATAATGACAGACCGAGAGGCTCGCCTAGAAAGAATCGGTGGAGAAATCTTGTGTTATATATGGTAATCTTTTCGATATTTAAATTGTATCTGAACTTCCCCTATTTGTGAAAAAAAAATAGTAAAGAAGAGATTTCTAATAGCATTCCTCCTACATTAGATTAGTCATTAGATTAGTTAATATTTCAAGAGACTTTTAGATAGAAAACAAAAAGAACAAAAAAAAGGGATTCAGAAAGGTTTAATTTCTTAATAACTTTGCAATAATATGTTACGGATTCGTTTAGATTAGATAATGAAAATCTGGTTTTAAATTATGCTTCAGAAAAAGCCCGAGGCAATTTTATACGTATACTATCAGGAGATAGAGTCAAAATAGAAGTAAGTGCTTATGATTCGACCAGAAAACGTCTAATTTCTAGACTCCCCAACAAAAATGCGAATGATTAGGTAATTTTTTCAACTTCAACATTCCTTTTCTTTTTTATATTTTATAGGAATACAATTTACCAATTTACGATTTTAAAATTTAACGAAACTTTTTTTCGTCACAAAAAGTATGTATATTCAAAATTAAGGAATGAAAAATATGAAAATAAGGGCTTCTGTTCGTAAAATTTGTGAAAAATGTCGACTAATACGTCGACGGGGACGAATTATAATAATTTGCTCCAACCCGAGACATAAACAAAGACAAGGATAATTTTTCTAAACGGAGACTCTCTAAAAGATCCGATATAAAAAGAATCTATTTTGACACGAAATGGATATATCCATAGACCTCAGACTTCATTTTTGAGATGATAAAATATGGCAAAACTTTTACCAAGAATTGGTTCCCGCAAGAATGGACGTATTAGTTCACGTAAAAATGCACGTAAAATTCCTAAGGGAGTTATTCATGTCCAAGCAAGTTTCAACAATACTATTGTGACCGTTACAGATGTACGAGGTCGGGTGATCTCTTGGTCCTCCGCAGGCGCTTGTGGATTCAGGGGTACAAGAAGAGGGACCCCATTTGCTGCTCAAACTGCAGCAGGAAATGCTATTCGGACTGTAGTGGATCAAGGTATGCAACGAGCAGAAGTCATGATAAAGGGTCCTGGTCTAGGAAGAGATGCGGCATTAAGAGCTATTCGTAGAAGTGGTATACTATTAAGTTTCGTCCGGGATGTAACCCCTATGCCACATAATGGCTGCAGGCCTCCTAAAAAAAGACGTGTGTAAGAATAACCATTGAAGAAATTTCAAGAGAAATAAATAATTCAATGATTTGATCAAAAAAAAGAATATTATTATGGTTCGAGAGAAAGTAAGAATATCTACTCGGACACTACAGTGGAAGTGTGTTGAATCAAGAGCTGACAGTAAGCGTCTTTATTATGGACGTTTTATTCTGTCTCCACTTATGAAAGGTCAAGCCGACACAATAGGCATTGCGATGCGAAGAGCTTTGCTTGGAGAAATAGAAGGGACATGCATCACACGCGCAAAATCTCAGAAAATACCCCACGAATTTTCTACTATAACGGGTATTCAAGAATCAATACATGAAATTTTAATGAATTTGAAAGAAATTGTATTGAGAAGCAATTTATATGGAACTCGGGACGCGTCTATTTGTGTCAAGGGTCCTGGATGTGTAACTGCTCAAGACATCATCTTACCGCCCTCTGTGGAAATCATTGATAATACACAACATATCGCTAGCTTAAGGGAACCGATTGATTTGCATATTGGATTACAAATCGAGAGGAATCGTGGCTATTGTATGAAATCGCCAAAAAACTTTCAAGACGGAAGTTATTCCATAGATGCTGTATTCATGCCTGTTCGAAATGCGAATCATAGTGTTCATTCTTATGGAAATGGGAATGAAAAGCAAGAGATACTTTTTCTCGAAATATGGACAAATGGAAGTTTAACTCCGAAAGAAGCACTTCATGAAGCCTCCCGGAATTTGATTGATTTATTTATTCCTTTTCTACATGCAGAAGAAGAAAACTTCCATTTAGAAGAAAATCAACACAAGATTACTTTACCCCTTTTTACTTTTCATGATAGATTGGCTAAACTAAGGAAAAATCAAAAAGAAATAGCATTGAAATCTATTTTTATTGACCAATTCGAATTGGATCCTAAGATTTATAATTGCCTAAAAAGGTCCAATATACATACATTGTGGGACCTTTTGAAGAACAGTCAAGAAGACCTTATGAAAATTGAGCATTTTCGCATAGAAGATGTAAAACATATATTTGGCATTCTAAAAATTGAAAAGCATTTCACAATTAATTTACCAAAGAATAAATTTTAAATCCAATAGATTTATATCTTATTTTTTTTTTCTAAATCTTTTCTAAATTTAAAGAAGATGAAAATGAATTTTGAATCTTTAACACAATCCATATATTCGTAAAATAGATCAATAATTAAATTGAATAAATGTTATCTAGGGAGAATTCACTTTGAAGCGACTATTCCCT